TTGGAAACATATCTAGGCGGGATTAAATATATGACGGGCTTGCCTGATATTGTAATAATCATCGATCAGCAAGAAGAATATACGGCTCTTAGAGAATGTATCACTTTGGGAATTCCAACCATTTCTTTAATCGATACAAATTGTAATCCCGATCTCGCGGATATTTCTATTCCAGCAAATGATGACGCTATAGCTTCAATTCGATTCATTCTTAACAAATTAGTATTCGCAATTTGTGAGGGTCGTTCTAGCTATATACAAAATTCTTGATTAATAATAAGATAAATAAATCAAATTTTTTTTGAGGGAGGGGCTCCCTGTATTTCGATTTATAAAATCGGTTACTACTCCTGAATCATACAAAAGAAAAAGAGATAAAAAACTGGGGATATTGTGTGATTAGTTTAGTTGGTATCCAAAACTAAAATATAAAATTAAAGTAAATTAAGTAAAAAAGGGGGATCTTGAATCAAAATAATTTAAAGTTCTTATTTCTGTCAGAGGGCAATATGAATGTTTTATCATGTTCCATCAACACACTAATAAAAGAAGGGTTATATGAGATATCTGGTGTCGAAGTAGGCCAACATTTCTATTGGCAAATAGGGGGTTTCCAAGTCCATGCCCAAGTCCTTATTACTTCTTGGGTTGTAATTGCTATCTTATTAGGTTCCGCAGTTATAGCGGTTCGCAATCCCCAAACCATTCCAACTGACGGCCAAAATTTCTTTGAATTTGTCCTTGAATTCATTCGAGACGTGAGTCAAACCCAGATTGGAGAAGAATATGGTCCATGGGTTCCCTTTATTGGAACCCTGTTTTTATTTATTTTTGTTTCTAACTGGTCAGGAGCCCTTTTACCGTGGAAAATTATCCAGTTACCTCAAGGGGAGTTAGCAGCACCAACGAATGATATAAATACGACGGTTGCTTTAGCTTTACTCACATCAGTAGCCTATTTTTATGCGGGTCTTAGCAAAAAAGGATTAGGGTATTTCAGTAAATACATTCAACCAACTCCAATTCTTTTACCCATTAACATCTTAGAAGATTTTACAAAACCCCTATCACTTAGTTTTCGACTTTTCGGAAATATATTAGCCGATGAATTAGTAGTTGTTGTTCTTGTTTCTTTAGTACCTTTAGTGGTTCCTATACCTGTCATGTTCCTTGGATTATTTACAAGCGGGATTCAAGCTCTCATTTTTGCCACTTTAGCTGCGGCTTATATAGGTGAATCTATGGAGGGTCATCATTAACTTTTTTTTATTCGTTGTTAGCCCAATTATAGAATAGTTGGTTTACGTTATGTAAGAAACACTTGTATATGTGATATTTGATATTGACTAGGTATATATGAGTTAAAAATCTATATAATCTGTCCCACTACGTTTGTGAATTTCGATTTAGATAGGGATTCCATTAGAAGTTCTTCCTTTTTATCTGTGAATTGGCTGAAAAAAGTGATAAAAAAAGAACGAAGAATTCAAATAATGGTTCACAAAAAAGAAATGGCATAAAAAAGTCGTATATATATATATTATGAATTTTTAAAAATCCCGTGGATAGGAACTAATATCAAAGTAATTCTTTGATTCAATAATATTATTATATTATATTAGTTCAATTTAAGTTTTTGGTTTTTTTGGCTGGATGAATCTTAGCGATGACTTAATTATAATTAAGTCCTAAGTCATCGGATGATTGTATCATTAACTATTTCTTTATTTTGGTGTGAGGAACTTATCATGAATCCACTGATTTCTGCTGCTTCGGTTATTGCTGCTGGGTTGGCTGTTGGGCTTGCTTCTATTGGACCTGGAGTTGGTCAAGGTACAGCTGCGGGTCAAGCTGTCGAAGGTATCGCGAGACAACCTGAGGCAGAAGGAAAAATACGAGGTACTTTATTGCTTAGTTTGGCTTTTATGGAAGCTTTAACAATTTATGGCCTGGTTGTAGCATTAGCGCTTTTATTTGCGAATCCTTTTGTTTAATCCTATAAAAAAGAAAATTCTGGATTTTTTGCGTAGTTTTTTTTAATTCTATCAAGATTTAACTCCTACAATTATTCATCGAGACAACAATCCTTGGGAAGGAATAATTTGAGGATGGGGAATTAGTACATCGATTCGCTTTCTTCCTTCCCCTTATTCTTTTAGTTTAATGGAATAGTTTAATGGAAACTTTTTTTTAAGGAATGTTGCGAAAAACGGAGGTTTTTTGAAATTGACATAAAACTTGGTCTCAAATTCTAGCTTAATTCTAATAAGTCTCATTATTATTATTGAAAATTAAAAATTTTGGAAAATACATTTGTAAATAGAATAGGTTTTTTATTCTGTTTACAAATATCCAAATAGGTAAATTAAATTATAAATTATTAAATTAAATTTTCTTTTTATTGAAAAAAAAAGAATAAAAAAAAAAGGACAGAGTTCTTTTTTTATAGTTTAGCTAGACGAGGAGATTATATGAAAAATTTAACCGATTCTTTCGTTTA